TCGGTCGTATGCTTGAAAGATAACCCAAAAAATCAAAGGAATGCTTGGATAATTGGTTTATATGGATTCTTCCTGGTTGAGACCATACATAAAAATGACATTGCCAAAAATGGACAAGATAATATTTCCACTTATTCATCAGAAGAGGAGTATCTTTTGATGCCAGAATCGATTTTCCTTGATATCTAACATACTGTATAAAAGGATCCTTGAAGAACCATAAGGTGGCCGGAAAATCGTTAGCAAAGACTTCTTCGACAGGATATTTTATTTTTTCATAAAAACGTATTCGCTCAAAAAGAATCCCAGAAGAGGTTAATCGTAAATGATTAGATTGGTTACGGAGAAAAAGTAAAATGGATTCGTATTCACATACATAAGAATTATATAGGAGCAAGAATAATCTTTGATTACTTTTTGCAAAAATGGATTTTTTTGGAGTAATAAGAGTATTCCAATTATAATACTCGTGAAGAAAGAGCCGTAATAAATGCAAAGAAGAGGGATCTTTCACGCAGTAGCGAAGGGTTTGAACCAAGATTTCCAGATGAATGGGGTAGGGTATTAGTACATCTGATGCATAATTTAAATGTGGAAATTTGTCCTCGAAAAAAGGAAATATTGAATGAATTGATCGTAAATTATAAGATTTTACGGTTTCTGTCTCCTCTAAGGAAGATACTAATCGTAGGGAAAACGGAATTTCCACAATGACTGCAAATCCCTCCGATATCATTTGAGAATACAAATTTTTGTTGTACCCCAAAAATTTATTTTGATTCGAATCATTAACGGAAATAATAAAATGATTCTGTTGATACATTCGACTAATTAAACGTTTTATAATTAGTAAACTAGATTTCTTGTCATAACCTACATTATCCAACAAAACGGATCTATTTAAACCACGATCATGAGCAAGTGCATAAATATACTCCCGAAAGATAAGTGGGTATAGGAAGTCATGTTGCTGAGATCTATATAATTCTAAATATCCTTGAAATTCTTCCATTTAAAATTCAATTTGAATCAGAAAAGAAATAGGTGATTTATTGGGTTATCAAATGATACATAGTACGATACAGTCAAAACAAGGTATTTATATTATAGTAAGAAAAAATTAGATACCTCGGAAACAAGTCAAACTCATCAACGGACTCTCCAGACCCTCCCTTTCCATATAATAGATTTATGTTCATTTATAGGATAACAAGATAGTTAGAAGCCCTTTATTTTATCAATCCAATCGCTCTTTTGATTTTGAAAAAAAAAATCTCTTTATCAATATACTGCCTTCTTCTACACATTTATCTCTACCCCATAAAGGGGAATAGCTAATAGTTAGGACTCATAAGAAATTTCTAATCCACTCATCGGAAAAGCTTTTCCCGCATTAAGCACTAATATATTTTTAACGTCTAATTAGATGGGGTAATCATTCAAAAATGAAGAACAGAAGCTCGTTACTTTTTATTTCCCTAGAATTGGAACCTCTAGTAAGGCTCTACCCATTTATTCATTCGACCCCCCCCAAAAAATTATTTTTTAAAAATTGAATTTAAACAATTGAAATAAGATTTTGGACCTATTCAGTAAGAATGAAATATTCTCAGAATTATCCTACGACATGCTGCTTTTTCCATTCATTCCTTTCAGGATCAGTCGTGGTCTTACAAACTCTACCGATGGTATGGACGAATCTGTTGCTTCATACAAATGTGTAAAAGATGCTAGCCGCACTTAAAAGCCGAGTACTCTACCGTTGAGTTAGCAACCCAAATAAACAAATTAGAATGTGTAGATACAATCAGAATCCCAATAAATAACGAAATTGAATGGTACAACACAATCAAACCATTAAAAAAAAAAAAAATGAAAAAAAAACTCTAACTGAACATAATAAAAATGAACAAATCCGACGAAAATACAAAAAATTCTCAAATAAAAGATAAAATAAGGATAAAATCAAAGATTTTCAAATATTTATAGACCGCCTCTTGTCTCTCTTCTCTTATATTATCCATTAATTAGTATATATCGAGTTTAATTGATTAAAATCTTAATCAAAAAAGACTTCTTGTATGACAGAAAATATAAGAGCCTATTATTTGAATGAAATAAAATCTATGGAACAGGGATAAATAGATCCATTTATCCACGATCGGATTATATTTATTTGATACACTGTTGTCAATATGAATATTGAGAAAAGCATACGTATACAAAAGAGAAAACAAATTCTAAATCGAACTAACAATTCCGATTTCAATCAATTAAAATTAATCAAATTCAAATTATTTAAATTGAAATATAAAAAAAACGAAGGACTTGTGTTGGATTGGCACTATATAATATAGGTGGAAGACTAAATTAAGGAAGACGGAGGAGAAGTAGAAAAAAATGAGGTTTATTCAATAACTAAAATAAGCAGATTTAGTCCTTTGTTTTTTTTGTTCATAGAGTTCCAACGAAAACGGGGGTAATGTCAAATTTTTATGTCTATAGACCCCATTACTTCTACGTCATTTCTTATTTATTCACTTGATCTTTTTTTCTATCTATTTTATTTCAATTTTAAATTATTGGATCAATTGTTATATCAATAAAATAGAAATCCATTTTTTGTCGTTATAAATAAAGGACACCATTCTATAGTAACAATACTAAAAGTAACAATACTAAAAAGGGTTATACAAAGCTATATATAAGTCATCCACACCTTCTTTTTTTCTATTTTATTTTATTAATTGAATTTTGTTTGTTGATTAAGGCGAAGTTCCGTAAAAACCCCCGCCTTTTTTGAAATATCATGAACAGTTCCTGTAGGTTGAGCGCCTTTTTCAAGGAAGTATAGAATAGCAGGAACGTTTAAATAGATTTGATTCTTTATCGGATCATAAAAACCCACTTTCCGAAGATCTCTTCCCTCTCGTCGGGATCGAACATCAATTGCAACGATTCGATAAATGGCTCATTGGGATAGATGAAGAATACCCCCCCTAGAAACGTATAAGAAGTTTTCCCCTCGTACGGCTCGAGAAAATTCGAAATTATGTCTATGTATAGAATTACAATATCAAATATATATCCATAAAATCATCAAATTAATTAGACTATTGATTTTAGTACTTTTTTTCTTATTCTTACCCAACAAAAAAGAAAATTAGTCGTATTTGCACCCTCATAACTCAAGTTGGATAACTCTGAAATAACTCAAAAGAGAAACCTTTTAGATATTTCATCTATTGAGCGGTCTCTAACCCTTTAATTGTCTGTCTTCTTTAGAATCCATTTTGATTCTTTTCTGATCTAGTTGTTAAGACAATTGAAAATGGTATTTCCTTGTTCTAGGATCTTTGCCTTGAATCATTGGGTTTAGACATTACTTCGGTGATCTTTAAATCCTTTCAAAACGGCAGCAACATACCATTTTTTGTGATTTCTTTCTGTCAAAGAATCATACGAATGTTTGATTCCTGCGTAATACACTTTCCTTTTGATTTGATCGAAAGAGTTTTACCAATTTCAACAAACTTTCCTTTTGAATTGGAAAGTTTCTCGAATAGGACCCTTTAAGTTTATGTATCGAAAATATACTTACGAAGCTGTTCCAATTTATTAATTGATACTAACCCTAGATTCTTGCCCCTGAAAAATAAATCAATACTTTCTACTCGAGCTCCATCCTATACTATATTATATCATACCCCCCAAAAAAAGAGAGTTACAGCGGAACAGAACAAATGATGTCGAGCCAAGAGCACTTTCATTCCTATATAATATATAAAAAAATGGTGGATGTAAGACTCCACAGCGGATCATGTCCTTCAAGTCGCACGTTGCTTTCTACCACATCGTTTTAAACGAAGTTTTACCATAACATTCCTTCAGTTTGGAACCCGTATGTAATTGATTCAATTATGGAATCATGAATAATCATTGGTTCGGATAGAGATTAATAGAATTTAATATTGGAAATTCTATAAAAATAATTTTTTTTTATTATTTCTATTTTCTTATTTATATTATTCTAAATTTTAGAATATTTTTCGATTATTGTAAAAATAAAATTAGTTAACTAAATTATAACTAATATAACACGAATAAATAAATATAATACGAAGAAACAGGTTATTTTGAATCTGTATCTTCAAGTAACATAATAGTGGTAGCATAAATTCAACAATTTCACACTTCTTCAAGTACCAAGAACTCATAGGAGTTCGTTACAAAGATTGAATTGATTGAAAAATCTCCTATCCGATATAATTATTTGCATTTTGCATAACATAAAGTTTTACAGCAAGGACCTTTCGTTTTTTATCATCAGTAAGAGAGAGAGAAATTCATATTGGATTAAACCATCTGTGATTAAAAAAAGATAGATAAAAAAACACTGATGTAAGGGAGAAATTTTATGTTGTTATTTTTTCATATTTATACTGTAAAATCGTTTGCGTGTTATTTGAACTCAATTAAATTTGTGAAAAAGATATGATTCCGCGATTATGAAAAAAAAAAATAATAATCACATTCTATACCAATATTCTACTCTTAATACAGAAGGCTGTTCGAAAAGGCAATCTTTTATATATATTTTATTATGATATATTTTATATATATCAAAAAAAAAATTAGAAATATATTATATTAATAGAATGTTAATATAATGATCACATTATATAATAATATATATAGACGGGGTATGCTCTGGGACGGAAGGATTCGAACCTCCGAGTAGCGGGACCAAAACCCGTTGCCTTACCACTTGGCCACGCCCCATTTATTTCTATTCGACACTAATAAACACTAATATTGGTACGGGTTATTCGTCAACTCCAGTCTAAATATCTATTATTTCTAAAATGGATTACTAGAATTTTTATACATGTAGACTATACATGTAGACATAGAATTAAACTGAATTTATTGATCATTACATATAATTCAATTAAGATATTGTACGAAAGTATGATTTATTCTATTCTCTTTTGATTTGAGATATAGAAGGATTTTTGATTGGGTGAGTTCAAATCAAAGAAAGTTTTTTGGTCTATCTTATTTATTTTTATTCATTTTTTTTTTTTTTTTTTATCAATAATACCCTATTTATAATAATAAAATATAATAATAAAAAACTCGATTCAATTTATTAATAACTCAATCAAAATAAATACAATTATCCCCAAAAACAAAATGTTTGTTATGCTTAATATTTTAAGTTTGATCTGTATCTACCTTAATTCTGCTCTTTATTCCAGTAGTTTTTTCGTCGCCAAATTGCCCGAAGCCTACGCTTTTTTGAATCCAATTGTAGATGTTATGCCAGTAATACCCCTGTTCTTTTTTCTCTTAGCCTTTGTTTGGCAAGCTGCTGTAAGTTTTCGATGATATTTTTAATAAAGTCCCAGACAAATTCATGATTTATTCGAAAAAAATTCGTGGAATTGATAAGATCAGATACGTCTTACACTCTCAATTCAAATATTGAAATTCTTGTACAACCGCGACAAATCCGGATCACCCCACTTTATTTCTTGGTGTCAAAATAAAAAAGGGTAGGGTATGTGGTATAAAAGTGGAGAATCTATTCTCTTTTTTCCTAAAAAAAATCTTGGAGATTCTGTAATGCTTACTCTCAAACTATTTGTTTACACGGTAGTGATATTCTTTGTTTCTCTCTTTATCTTCGGATTCCTGTCTAATGATCCAGGACGTAATCCTGGACGTGAAGAATAAAAAATAAGGTTTTCTTTGCTTGATTTTAAACTGTTATTAGTAAGATTTTATCTATTCCACTTCTTTAACTATTAATTTTTAACTATCTATTAATTTTTAACTATTAATAAAAAAGAGCTCGCGATAAATTCGAAAGAAAATGCCAAGTCATCAATGAAAACGGAAAGAGAGGGATTCGAACCCTCGGTACGAAAAACTCGTACAACGGATTAGCAATCCGACGCTTTAGTCCACTCAGCCATCTCTCCTCTCAATTGAAAAAGGATAATACTATGTTACATTATAAAAAATAAGGCTTGAAAACGCCCGTCATAGTATATACTCTTATTTTTTGATTTCGTGATTTCGTCCGAAGGGGCTTTTTAGTTCCACGGCCCGGCCTGGTCAGTACTTAGCCGGGCCCGCCCTTTTGTTCCAACAAATCATAAATCAAAAGATTTATTAAATTTGAAAAAAAGAAATAAATAAAGAAAAAAAAATTGCTTGTTATTGCGATAAACAAAAAGAACCTTTTCAATTTCTATGATATATAATCAAATGGTATCGAATCAAAGTGCCATTTCTTTCTTAGTTAGTCCTTTTATTCCGGTTTAAATAAGAAAAAGGGAACTCTCGTTTCTTGACACAACCCATTTTTGTGTTATGGCTTAAGTTCGAGACAAAACCTCGGGCAAAAAAGCACTTGTTATTTAGTTATTTTGTTATTAAAGTGAAATGAATCCCCTTTTCCTAATCTCATTAGGTCCTCTGATACAAAAGGTAAACGCTCTAGTTTTCATGATTCTTTTCTGATCTTTTGTTTTAGTTTTGATTAGGGTCGACAAAAGGTCCATTTATATACAATAATCGGATTGTAGCGGGTATAGTTTAGTGGTAAAAGTGTGATTCGTTCTATAACCCCTTATATAGTTAAAGGGTCTTTCGGTTTGATTAATATTCATTCCGAACAAAAACTTTAGTTCTTAAAAGGATTGAATCCTTTACCTCTCAATGAAAAATTCGAGGAAGAATATACATTCTCGTGATTTGTATCCAAGAATCAATTTTAAATTGAAAAATTGGATTATGAGATTACGAAACATAATTTTTTTTATTGGATAAATACTTCCAATTGAATGAGTATGAGTAAAGGACCCATGGATAAAGATAAAAAGTGTATTTCTAATCGTAACTAAATCTTCAATTTTTCATTTCTATAGGGGGAATTGAAGCAAAACAGCTATTAAACAATGTCTTTGGTTTACTAAAGACATCGATAAATTGTTTTAGCTCGGTGGAAACAAAATACTTTTCCTAAGGATTCTTTCAAATAGAAGTAGAGAACGAAGTAACTAGAAAGATTGTTAGAATATAAACCCCCTCCTTTCTATAGGGATCGTCTAGAAAGCGGGTTGTTCTGAATAGATTTAGACATAAAAGCTGACATAGACGTTATGGGTCGGATTTTTTTATTTCGTTCATGTCTGAATCTGGGAATTTATCCATCTTCCATAAAGGAGCTGAATGAAACCAAAGTTTCACGTTCAGTTTTGAATTAGAGACGTTAAAAATGATGAATCAACGTCGACTATAACCCCTAGCCTTCCAAGCTAACGATGCGGGTTCGATTCCCGCTACCCGCTTTTACTTTATCGTTATAATCTTTAATATTCTAAAAATGAAATATTAATATTATTAAAATATTAAATAAAAAAATTGAATGAATCGAATTAATGTAATGCATCATTGACTTGAATACTAAATTCTTGGAATTCTTTCAAC